CATGTACCTTCTATTTCTCCGAGCAAAGCTCTTCGCATTGCAATGCCTATTGTATCGGCTTGACCTTTCATAAGTGGGGCCAGAATAAAGCGTCCATAATAAAGACGCTTACTGTCTGCTCTTGATTCAACACACTTCCACTGTAGTGTCCGAGTAGATACTGTTACTTTCTCTCGAACCATAGTATATTATTTGACCAAATCATTGAATTATTTATTTCTCTTGAAATCTCTTCAATGTTTATTTTTACACACGTCTTTTTTTAGGAGGCCTACAGCCATTATGTGGCATAGGAGTTACATCCCGTATGAAACTTAATAGTATACCACTTCTACGAATAGCTCTTAATGCCGCATCTCTTCCGAGACCCGGGCCTTTTATCATAACTTCTGCTCGTTGCATACCTTGATCCACTACTGTCCGAATAGCATTTCCTGCTGCGGTTTGAGCGGCAAATGGTGTACCCCTTCTTGTACCCTTGAATCCACAAGCCCCGGCAGAGGACCAAGAAATTACTCGACCCCGTACATCTGTAACAGTCACAATGGTATTGTTGAAACTTGCTTGAACATGAATAACTCCCTTGGGGATTCTACGTGTATTCTTACGTGAACCAATACGTCTATTTCTACGCGAACCAATTTTTGGTATAGGTTTTGCCATATTTTATCATCTCATAAATATAAGTCAGAGATATATGGATATATCCATTTCATGTCAAAACAGATCCTTTTTCTTTTTTTTTTTTTTTTTTTTTTTTTTTTTTACTTAATTTATTTTATTTATTTATTTGTACATCTGTACATCGGGTCCTTTAGATTTCGAGAGTCTTTTTGTTTTAGAAAGATTATCCTTGTCTTTGTTTATGTCTCGGGTTAGAACAAATTACTATAATTCGTCCCCGCCTACGGATCAATCGACATTTTTCACAAATTTTACGAACGGAGGCCCTTATTTTCATATTTGTCATTCCTTTTTTTAATTCCGAATCTACTTATTGGAAGAAAATAAGTTTCTTGAAATTTTGAATTTCGAATTGTATCCTCACGAAAGAATGTTGAAATTGAAAAAACCGCCTAATCATTCAAGTCTTTGCTTTGGAGTCTCTAAATTATACGCCCTTTGGTTGAATCATAAGGACTTACCTCAATTTTTAGTCTATTTCCTGGTAGTATACGTATAAAACTACATGAAATCCTTTACGAAACAAAAACCAGAATAATTTTTTTGTTATCTAAACGAATCCGGAAGATACATACCATCGGTAAGTTGTTCAGTAATTAAACCCTCATGAATCCATTTTTGTTGTTTCATTCCAGGTAAAACCGCTTTGAAGTATCAACTAATGTTAATGTAAGAGGGATAATATTATAAACTTGTCCTTTCTCTTTTTTCACAAATATGACCGTGTCGGCTATTAGAAAGATTACCATATATAACACAAAATTTCTCCGCCGATTCCTTCTAGTCGAGCCTTTCGGTCTGTCATTATACCTCGAGAAGTAGAAAGAATTACAACCCCCATTCCGCCTAAAATTCTAGGAATTCGTTGATAGTTAGAATATATTCGTAGACCGGGTCGACTGATCCGTTTTAAATTTAAAACAGTTCTATATGGTCCTTTCCTATTTCTTCTATGTCGTAGGGTTAAAACCAAAAAATATTTATTGCTTTCTTGATGTTTTCTCACGTTTTCAATAAAACCCTCTTGTAAAAGGATTTTAACAATATTTTCAGTGATGTTAGTAGATGGTATTCGAACTGTTCTTTTTTTATTCATGTCAGCATTTCGTATAGAGGTTATTATGTCAGCAATAGTGTCTTTACTCATGATAAACTAAGATTTTTGTTTCCCCCGAATTTTGATATAATCAACATGCTCTTTTTCTTTTTTTCTTAATTTTTTAATATTTATGAATTATTTTTTTTTTTATATTTATGAATTATTAAAGATATATACGTGATAGATAAACAATTTACTAATTAATTAAATTAATTTAATCAATTTCATTCAAATACTATATTTAGGTCTTCCCCTATAATACTTCAGGTGCTAATGAAACTATTTTAGTGAAATTTAACTGTCTTAATTCCCGGGCGATCGCGCCGAAAATTCGGGTTCCTTTTGGATTTCCTTCTTGATCAATAACAACCGCAGCGTTGTCATCATATCGTATTATCATACCGTTGTCGCGTTTGAGTTCTTTACAAGTACGTACAATGACAGCTCGGACCACTTCTGATCTTTCTAGAGGTGTATTTGGTACTGCTTCCTTGATTACAGCAACAATAATGTCACCAATATGAGCATATCGTCGATTACTAGCTCCTATGATTCGAATACACATCAATTCTCGGGCCCCGCTGTTATCCGCTACATTCAAATGGGTTTGAGGTTGAATCATATCATTTTTTTTTTTATCGGTTTTTTCTTTTTCAATGCAAAGGTATAAATAAAAAAAAAGAAATATTATTTGTTCAAAACAAGAAAAGAAACCTGCAATTGTTTTTTTTTTCATCCCCAAAACCCCTTTTGTTTGTTTCTACATTCCTATCCAGAAAGAATGAATTGAGTTCGTATAGGCATTTTAGATGCCGCTATTGAAATAGCCCTTCTAGCTATATTTTCTGCTACTCCGCTCATTTCATAAAGTATTCTACCGGGTTTAACGACAGCTACCCAATATTCGGGAGATCCTTTCCCCGAACCCATACGTGTTTCTGTAGGTCTTACTGTAACAGGTTTGTCTGGAAATATGCGTACCCATATTTTTCCACCGCGGCGTGCATTTCGTGTCATTGCTCGCCGCCCTGCTTCTATTTGTCTAGATGTGATCCAAGCGGGTTCAAGCGCTTGAAGAGCATATCTACCGAAGCAAATACGATTACCTCGATAAGATATTCCTTTCATTCTTCCTCTGTGTTGTTTACGGAATCTGGTTCTTTTGGGGTTATAGTTGATGGTTGTTTAGCAATTCCATCCATCTCTACTACAGAACCGGACACGAGAGTTTCTTCTCATCCAGCTCCTCGCGAATTAAACAATTCAAAATAATTAAACAAAAAAAAATACACGGTTAATAATATATGGAATCGTGGGATTCTTTGAAATTTGATCTAATTGATTATAAATTAGAGATTTTTTGTGGTTTAATATAGAATTTAACACGTATTCTATTTATAGATAATGTCGTTTTGGTAGAACGCTATAATGAATCTTTATTTTGTTTTTCCTTTTATTTCGAATAGACTAAAATTTAGAAATAAAAAAAAAATTCGCGGGCGAATATTTACTCTTTCAACATTCAGTTGTAAGATTAGTCTATGACATGACCTCTCAGAATAAATGAATAGGTTTCTGGTTCGTTCCGCCATCCTACTCAATGAATCATTAGGATTCGTTTTCAATAGAATCTTATGCATTCACAGGTTCTGTCGTTCCCACCACTTCTCGATTAATGATTAGGTCTGAATTTTACAACGGAGCCTCCAATTAAATTTATTCTTGAGTCAACCTTCTCAGTCTTTATTGGCTCGGGGCTCTTGATTTTTTGTTCTATGCACGGATTTGTCTAATTATGGATCAATCAGTATTGATGCTTTATTACATTCCCTTTATATGAGATGACTCATAGACCTTACATATTGGAATTATATATCATTAATATTCTTTTTCTATCTTTCTCTCACCCTTCCATTTATCTGTATACTTTATATTGCTTTACAACCCATAATATATTGCTTTACAACCCATAATCAGATTGTTTTTTTTTTTGTTTATGTAAAAAAGATTTCAGTTGCTACAATGATATGACTTATATATCATATCTTGACTGGTTCTTTCTATCCAGATAACACGAAGTGATGAGTTGGTTATTAGTTCTATAGTTATCAGTTTGTACTATGGGCTGTCCATTTTTTTGAATCCCAACCCTAAAAAAACCAACGAGTCACACACTAAGCATAGCAATTATATCAAATGATTAATCGAATTTTTATTCAACCTTATAGAATTGTTCTTTTTTTTTTTTATTATTTACCAGAAAAAGAATGAAAGAGTTTGCCATTTTTTGTTTTATCACCAGATATAACTAAATATAAGTCAAGTAAGTTCTTATTATTCCTCGTCTACAAATATCCAAATTTTGATGCCTAATACCCCATAGATAGTTCGAACTGCATAGGAACAATAATCAATTTTAGCTCGAATAGTTTGTAGAGGAACTCTACCTTCTCGGATCCATTCAACACGTGCAATTTCTTTTCCGTCGATACGCCCTGCAATTTGTACTTGAATCCCTTTTGTACCTGCCTGTTCAGTTAATTCAATAGCTTTTTTCATTGCTTTGCGAAATGAAACTCTATTCTTTAATTGTCCGGCTATAAATTCTGCAAGAATATTTGGGTGCCCGTAAGGATTTGCAATTCTTGTAATAGCAATGTTGAGTTTTCGGTTTACACAATTGAGTTCTTTTTGTACATGCGTCTGTAATTCTTCGATTCTTCGAGTCCTGTCTTCTATTAATAACTTGGGGAATCCCATATAGATTATGACCTGAATCAAATCGATTCTTTTTTGAATCTCTATACGTGCAATTCCCTCTACATTAGAGGATATTTTCATATTATTTTGCACATAATTTTTGATACAATCTCGTATTTTTTGATCTTCTTGTAGATCCTTTGAATAATTTTTTGGTTGTGCAAACCAAAGAGAATGATAACCTTGGGTTGCACCAAGTCTAAAACCAAGTGGATTTATTTTTTGTCCCATAATCCCCCACTACTATATATATCGTGAAACGTGACATCTGTTTGTATTTTTTTTTTATTCATTTCGATTTTTTTTAAGCATAACATAATATAGCGTATTTGTATTTTTTATAATATAAAATATTCTTCCTTTAAGTATTCCTCAGCTCTAATTTATAGAATTTCCTTTTATCTATTTCTTCCTCTTCATCTAAAGATATATCTTTCAATACAATAGTTATATGACA